AAATACCGGATCTCCGCCTACACAAGCAAATTGTTGACAAAACTCCAAAATGGCATTTTCTTTTGATCCAATTTTTTTTTTCTCCTTAGTCGTCAGGAAAGACAAGAAAATTTCAGGGTAGCAAATATTCTCTAGAATTTCTCGTAGATTCGAACCCATAGCTGCTGATAGAACTAGAATAGATACTTTCTGTTTCCTACTCACACGAGCCCATATCCTTGCTTTTCTATCAATCTCTAATTCTAATCTTCCTCCCCAATCAGATATTATGGTGCCTGTATAGACCGAAATTCCGTTATGGCCCAATTCTGACCGATAATAGATACCGGGACTTTGCAATATTTGATTGATGACAATTCTGTATATTCCGTTTACTATAGAAGTTCCCAAAGAATTCATTAGAGGAATGTTTCCAATAAAAATAGTTTGTTCCTGCATATCCCCTCGGCTTTTCCAAATTAATCCTGCGGATACATATAATTCAGAAGAATACGTGAATGATTCATATACAGCATCTCTTTCTTTTAGCAAGGGTTCTACCAATCGATATGTTTCCACAAATAATTGAAATTCAATTTCTTGACCTGTATCTTCAATTTTTGGAAACTTAGAAAGCTCTTCTGTTAAGCCCTGATCAATGAACCTACAAAATCCTTCAAATTGGATCTGATTCAACCCAGGTATTGTAGACATTCCCGCATTTCCATCTCCGAGCATTTTTAATTTCCCATTTATCAAAAAATCCCATTCGTTTCTAATTCTGCATCGAATCATATGAATCGATGCAGAATGATGGAATTTAGAGTCTGTTTACTGAATCGCATGAAATTTTACCTAACTCCATATAGATGGAATGTATGAAATACGTATGAACGGGGAAAAAGGATTATTTTATACTTAATAAAATTAAAATTGGAATTTCTAAGAGACAGATCCAAATGAAAAGGAAGCGATAAATTCCACTTAGACTTACGGAGTTTTGTCTAGAATCAAAAAATAATTCAATTTATACCATTATTATGATATTCCATATTCCAATCCGCTAGGATACCGGAAAAATAAACGTCGTGATTTGATATATTCGCTAAGATAAAGACATAAGAATCAGACACAATATAACAGCGTAAAGCTCATTTTTTTAGCACTTAACTTTTTCGTGGATTCCACTGTTCAAAAAATGATTTGCGGAGAACCCCCTTTTTATTTTTTTAGTAGAATTTTTAGAATAGGATTGAAGTGCGTAAGAAGGCTTGTATTTAGTAAACCCGTGCCGATATAGCTATCTATATATACATCGCCCCCTTTACCTTTATTGCATAGTTCGCTTCGGGACAGCGCATGTCGTGCTCTATCAAAATTTCGATTTTATCTTCAATCTAAATTTAAATTGCAGTACGACAATTTTCGTCAAATTCCCTATAGAGAGGCATCAGACACAGATAAGATAACCAATAAGCTAGCCGCGAAACAATTTATGTCTGGGGTTTACATATACTCATAATTGCTGTTATAATTGAGATGGAGAAGGCTTTTTTTATAGAAAAAAACCAATATTGATTAGGTAGGTATCAAAAGTTTTTAATTTTCTTCTATCATTTATCATTAGGAAACACAATTTACAATTAAAATCCAAGAGTTGGTCACGAATTTACAGTCACTAGTTAATGGTTCCAATTTTTCCTTAATTTTGGCTTTTGTGACTGAAAATGCACATTTCTTTTTCATTTTTCAATAGAAAAAAAGAAAGAGAAAGGAGGGGGATTAAGATGTTGTGTAAGATACTATAAAAAAAATTGAAGAACCGGAGCCGCTACAAAAAAAGGACATATTTTTTTTTAGGCAAGGAATTAAGAAAAACGAGATTTCAGATGGAAGTACACAAAAAAAAAGAAAAGACATTGAGTACCCCCCCAAACAAAACAAGCAAAGGGGGAATTTTTTCATCTATTTTGTATCGTTTTGGCGGCATGGCCGAGCGGTAAGGCGGGGGACTGCAAATCCTTTTTCCCCAGTTCAAATCTGGGTGCCGCCTGAGCAACAAACGATAAGACTCGCAATCCCTTATTCTGCTTGGCTGGGCTAACTCGCCGAATCTTTTCCGGCAAAGTACGCGACTCTTGACACTTTCTTGATTCGAAATAGCCGGGGTTTCTGTTCTTTGTTCTGTTCCTTAAACTTAAGTTAATCCTTACATTTAGGATTCACGGAAAGATTATACACGGAAAGATTATAGTAGTAGAAGCGCTTTAGCTTTCATATCAAATAAAGAGTTACCTATTTTTTTCCACAGCTAACTGCTAATCCAGGGTCTACTGACCGGGTCTTGAATTAGATTGAAAAGCCCGAGGGAGAATCGAATTAATCGTTAGGGAAGGGGCGGGAGATACTTTGTATACAGTATACAGAGTATACAGACTCATAAGAGTAAGAGTCTCTGAGTGCACGCCATTCAATCAATATTCGATTGGACAATCAATATTCGATTGGACGGATAATTGGCTTTTACTTAATGATGATAAAGATAAAGAGCAACAAAAAAAACGAGGAGCTCTTATTATTACTACATATTAGGTAACACTCCCTTTGATACTTCCAAAGAAAAGTGCGACTGTGTATTTTATTTAATTTTTCCCGATTCTACTAGAAATCATATACGAACTTGTTCTAAGTGGATTTATTGGAGCGTTTCATATTTAGTGGTTAGTGGATTCTTTCATCAAGGGCGTTGGGTCAGAATCCCTTTTTGACTCTGCGCCAATGATTCCACTATTATTAGGAAACAATAATGGAATAAATTCTTCATATTCATAGAGATAGGGGACATAATTCACATGGATATAGTAAGTCTAGCTTGGGCTGCTTTAATGGTAGTCTTTACATTTTCCCTTTCGCTTGTAGTATGGGGAAGAAGTGGACTCTAGAGATATTACTAATTGAGTTGGGGAATCAAACTGTATCACTTTTTTTATAGATCGTTCTGCAAAGCCTTTTTTATTATATTAATTATTAAATAAATTAATATAATAATTAACTTAATATTTAATTCAGTAATTTAATTACATTTAGAATTTCGAAATTGAATTAATAAAAATATCTTCATTTCGGAATTCTATTGGCTTGGATTCTGGCGAGGTAATTCTATTCTATTATGAATAGAATACAATTCATAATATATATGAATAATGCTCTTTCAGAATCCAAATCAAACCGAAATTTCCAAAACTCACTATTTCTATTTTGAAAGGAGGGGGATACAGATCATAGGAATTTGATTCCAACCGAAGTCTTCCTAGATTTTCTATTTGGTTTGTCTGAACCGACCCTTGCCAGAGTTCTATATGGACAATGGGGAAGAACGCGGAAAACCGGACCTCCCTTTCTTTTTTTTTTTTATTATTATTGGCCTTTTTACTCGTCAAAGAGAAAAGAAAGGGGTTCACGATTTAATTTGTTGAATAGTTAATAATAAGATTGTGCCTTGGTCAAGTCACATATTTCGCACTTACCGCCGGTTTTATTATTTGAGTTGAGTATTTTAGAAATTTGCTTTCTGCTATGCTTTATTGACCCGTTTCATATCATGGCTCAAGGGTTGAAAATCGACGGGGTACCCCTTTTTTATTTTGAAATCGGAAGAAGAAGTTATAGAACTCCTTGGATCATCTGTCAACAGCTCAATCAACGACTTCTTCGGAATGCTAAAAAAAACGATTACTTTATTTCTTTACTATTATTAACCTTATTTTCTTTTAGTAATATATGCCAAAATTTGTTTGTTTTTCTTTCATCGATTTGATTCTTTTTAATGGATACCTAGATTCATATTGAAAATAATCAGAAATAAATAAATTTGAAAATCGTAAGAGCAGCTTTTCGATTATTTCAGATTGATTGGAATGAACAAAAAGAAAATACAAATAGACGAAGAAAAGAAATAGAATTGAGATACTATGTATATATTAACATGTATAAGGATCCATATCCATATTGTAGATTGATCTCGATTCAGTTTCTATCTTTATACATGAAAATAATCAAAATAGATAGTATGGTAGAAAGATTCATATATGAATCTTTCTACCATACTATCGAATCTCATAGGCTACTGCTGATTCTAGTCTGTTCGTTTCATTTAAGACTAAGACATGAAATTGGAATTTTTTTCTTAAATACTTGCTAAGAACTAAGAAGTCAAGTTTCGTTCAAATTAATCACTTTGACTGACCGTTTTTACGTATATTATAAGCAAAAACGCAGTAGGAACTAGAACGAACAGTGTAGTAGCAATAAATGCGAGAATATTTACTTCCATAGTCTCATCGTTTGGTTTTTTTTTACTTCGCAATAACTCGGGATTTAATCCCATAGAGATGATAACCCTTTCGCTTGTAAATTCAATGGGATGAATTACATTTCGATGATAGCGAATGGGATCAATATCATGAATAACAATATCTGACTGTCAAGTCGATTCATCATCGAGAATTCAATAGTATAACATAGGCAGCTCTTTTATCCACACACCAAATAAAAACTTTGATTCCTGATTCAATCAAAAGAATTCCTTTACTTTAATACGAAGAAATTTTTACTACTAATACTTTTTTTATTTACCAGTCTTTTCCAGTCTGTCTTTTCTATAATCGACCGCCTTACTTGTACAACCACCTATCCGCTTTCCACTTTCCTTGTTTACAAAAGGTTTAGAAAAAAAACCAAACAATCGAAACGAAATAGAAAAGGGGAAGGGGTTAATTTCTAAACTCCCTTTTCGTTTTTTTTTTTTTTTTTTTTTTCACGAAAATTATATCATTAAAAAAAAAAACGAAAAAGAAGTGTGATAAAGACGAGTCCCAGTAGAAAAGAATAAAATATTTCATAAAATTGACTATTTTATTTAGAGTTTGTTCTTCTTTGGCAATACGCTTAAAAAATATTATTCATTCCCTCTTCGGTATTATTCATTCCCTCTTCGGGAGGGGCTGGCTCCTTGCTTGATCTTTATTTTCTTAATAATATCATCCCCCCTCCCTTGGATTAGTACTAGAACGTATCCCTCAAAAGTTCGGCGTGAAATTTGAATGAGATAAATTCTTTCAAATTCAAACTAGTAATTTAAGTTAGCCAAACTAGAAACCAGAAAAGAAGATACTTTGAATCTAAAAAGTATTCTATCAAAGTAACGATCTTTAATTCAGTTGTGTATGCGCTCCTGGGAACGATATGGTACTCGATTCCATTCCATACACAGATGGGGAGCAGTCAAAAAAACCAGATCCCCTACGATAGCTCTTGGAATCCTGAATATGATGCTACCAATAATTGTAGCAATTCGCACATGTCTCTTTCTCATCAATCGGCACTGGTTGATGAGAAATCGAAATGAAAAAGAAAAAAGAGAAAAGGAGAGCAGTAGGCATGAAATTCTACCATTTTATTTTGCCCCAGTTTAACAGAAAAGGCGATATATATTGATGTTTTTTTTATTGGATTTGGATCCGTCGGGACTGACGGGGCTCGAACCCGCAGCTTCCGCCTTGACAGGGCGGTGCTCTGACCAATTGAACTACAATCCCGGGGCGGTTAAATGTACCGAATAACTATTTTTATGATTTCATTCAAACCATTTAATTTCCATTTATATTTAGATAAAAATTAAAAATCGACGTGTTGGAACAGAGACGTGAGTGAGATATTGATATACACACGGATATACACTTTAGTGATAGTGGCACGGATTCCTTTCGTTATTGCCAAATCGATTGATAATTCGTTTTTCAATGTCCCCAATGAAAAAAAAAAAGAGTATTTTTTTTTGCGTTACTTTATTCTTATTCTTTTCATTAGACTTTATACTTTCGATTTAATGATCCTGATATGAATCTAGATCATTATTAGCACGATCAGAATTTCTGGGAACAAATAAATGGAGCAAACAAAATAAATAAATAGCGGTCGGGAGCTATCGGAGAATTGGACTCTTTTTATTCTTGAGTCTTCCATATCTGGCATTTCTGGAAACCAAAGAGGTTATATCATTTCCGGGTGGATCCGCGAATTATTGGGCCGAGCTGGATTTGAACCAGCGTAGACATATTGCCAACGAATTTACAGTCCGTCCCCATTAACCGCTCGGGCATCGACCCAGGAAGAATAAAGTCTAGGCTTATTTATAATCCACGATCAACTTCCTTTCGTAGTACCCTACCCCCAGGGGAAGTCGAATCCCCGCCGCCTCCTTGAAAGAGAGATGTCCTGAACCGCTAGACGATGGGGGCATACTTGCCCGACTGCCATCATACTTAGTATGAACAGTTTTTTGAAATTGTCAATATAATGGAATGGGATGACTAACTCTAAAGGATCTTTCCACCCTTTCTGATCCCATACCAATAGCATTTTTTTATTCGTCATTTATATTCATCAATCGCTCATTCTAATCGCCATTCTAAAATCGAAATCTATTATAGAAATTGCTATAAAAAAAAATAATAATAAAAATAGGACGAAAGTAGAGGACTCTTTTGAGAAGTGTCGGGGAACAAACAGAATCTCTTTATCACATGTGAAATCTCGTAGATCTATGTCGAATTGGTAGGTCCATGTATCCATGTATCAATCAAATAAATTTCGTTCCGTTCTGATGGGGTCAGATCAATTCAAGTCAATTCCATTAGGGTCGGTCTTGAAACACTTCATTTCATTGATATTTATCAAATCCAATATCAATAAACCGGGGTTAACCGATACTTCTTAAGTAAATCTAAATTCTCGTTCCCCTAGGTGACACTCACCGCTATGAGGCTACTGCATATACTTATAATTGTAATATATATACATAGATAGATATAGATCTATCTTATCCGCCTAGTTACTCCTTCAGTAATTGAATCCAATTGCCCTTTTAACTCAGTGGTAGAGTAACGCCATGGTAAGGCGTAAGTCATCGGTTCAAATCCGATAAGGGGCTTTTTGGCCTTTTTCATAAAAAAGTAAAGTGGTAATATTCATATTGAAACGGGGAATAAAAATTGTGTTGATTTGTAATAAAAAAATAACCAACTGGATAATAATGGAATTCTAAACTTTCGATTTTAATGATAATACGTTATCCTTATAATGAGTTAGAATATAGTAATTAGAATAGTAATTCGACTTCTAAAAGAAAGTTGCTAAAAGAACGTTGAACGCTTGTTTATTATAATTAGTAATGTTAAGTCGTCTCTTCGATCACCAAATATTTTTCTTTTCCATTATTCCAATCTAATCTATTGTAAAGATTCGAAATCAACAAAATCAAAAGTAAGTGGACCTAGCCCATTGAATCATGACTATATCCACTATTCTGATATTAAAATTGCAAATTCGATAGATATGAAATTCGAACAGTAGATCTTTTTTTATTTGATATTTCTTTTGTTTTGACTCCGCAAGAATCCGTCGATATTTCCGATTCAATCCGCCTTTTCCTAGGCGTTCCATACTAAGATACTAAGAAAG